TGCGTGCCCAAAGGCGTAAAATGGTTATTTACCAACTCTATCAACCAAAGCCACATTCCCCTCTTTTTGTGGACAGAATAGACAGACGCCTTTTGGCTTTGTTTGGCAAAATGGGCAGACCCCTTTTTTATCTTTTGGCCATACTAGACAGACGCCTTTTGGCTTCTGATATTCGCCTTTTGTCTTTTGATATTTTCGGACGGATGAAAGAAATTTTTCAAAATTTGATGGGTAAAAAAAGCAAAGAATTACAAATCTCTGATTATACAAAAGAAAGAAAAAAAGTTGAAAAATACCAAGACGCAGAAAGACTACGACTAGAAATAGCAGAAACTTGGGATAACATTTCATATGCTCAAGCAGTAAGAGGTTTTTTCTTAGTAGGCCAATCAATTTTTCGAAAATATATTCGATTACCTTCATTAATAATAGCTAAGAATATTGCGCGTATTTTATTATTTCAAGTTCCCGAATGGTCCGAAGACTTCAAGGATTGGAATCGAGAAATACATATTAAATGCACTTATAATGGTGTTGAATTATCCGAGAAAGAATTTCCAAAAAACTGGTTAACAGACGGTATGCAGATAAAAATCTTATTTCCTTTTTACCTGAAACCTTGGCACCGATCTAAGTTAAAACCCTCGAAAACACAGAAAGCGCAAAAAAATGATTTTTGTTTTTTAACAGTTGCTGGACTGGAAACTGACCGTCCTTTCGGTATCCCTCGAAAACGAAAAGGGCCCTCGTTTTTTGGACCTATTTTTAAAGAACTGAAAAAAAAAGTGAAAAAATTATTAAAAAACAAGTCTTTTATAGTTTTTAATGTTTTTAAAGAACGAGCAAAATTTCTTCGAAAGGTATCAAAAGAAATAATCAAAAAATGGAGCATCAAAAACTACGAATTGGGTGAAACTAAAACCGGCGATTCTATAATGAATAATCAGATGATTCGTGAATCACCTATTCAAATTCGATATACAGAATGCACAAATTTTTCACCGACAGAAAAAAAAATGAAAGATCTGACTGAGAGAACAAGCACAATCAACAATAAACTAGAAAGAATTCTAAATGAGAAGAAAAATGGATTTCTAACTCAAGAAAAAAATATTCATTCTAATAAAAAATTAGAATCATTAAAAAGATTTTCTCAAATATTAAAAAGAAGAAATACTCGATTAATCCGTAAATTTTCTTTTTTTATCAAATTTTTCATGGAAAAAATATACATAGATTTTTTTCTATGTATCATTAATATTGCAAGAACCAATGCACAACTTTTTATTGAATCAAGAAAAAAAATTATCGAAAAATCCATTTCCAATAAGAAAGAAACTGAAAAAAGAATTAAGAAAAGAAATCAAAAAAAAATTCACTTTATTTTAACTAAAAAAAATTCCCTTGATAATATTCAAAATACGAATTCAACCACTTTTTCTAACTCCTTCTCGCAAGCATATGTATTTTACAAAATATCGCAAACTCGAGTTATTAACTTCTATAAATTCAAGCCTATCCTTCAATATCATGAAACATCTCTTTTTCTTAAAAATGAAATAAAGGATTTTTTTCGGAAAGAGGGAATATTTCATTCTGGATTGAGACATAAAGACTTTTGGCATTCTGAAAGGAATCAATGGAAAAACTGGTTAAGGGGGCATTATCAATATGATTTATCTCAGATTAGCTGGCTTAAATTAGTACCAGAAAAATGGCGAAATAAAGTCAATCAACACTGTATGACTCAAAAAAACGATTTTAACAAATGGGACTCATATGAAAAAGAAAGATTCATTCATGATGAAAAACAAAATGATTTCGAACCTGATTCATTACTGAATCAAGAATATCAAAAATCATCTAATTTTAAAAAACATCATAGACATGATTTTTTCTCATATAAATCTATTAATTATGAAGAGAAGAAAGACTCATATATTTATAGATCACCATTACAAATAAATAGTAAAGAAGAGATTTTTGATAATTACAAGATAGATAGACGCAAATTTTTTGATATGTCAGGTGGGCTACCTATTTCTAATTATCTAGGAGAAAATGATATTATGGCTGAGGAGAAATTTCCAGATAGAAAATTTTGTAAGATTGATTTTTGCCTTAGAAATAATAAGGTCGAGCTTTATTACTGGCTCAATACCGGCACCAAGAATCAAAAAATTAAGAGAGGTCCTTTTTATTTATCAATTTCTAAAAATCAAAAAATCAACCGATTCAAAAAAAAAAGACCCTTCTTTGATTGGATGGGAATGAATGAAGAAATAGTAAATCGTCTTATATTGAATCCAGAACTAGAACTTTGGTTCTTCCCAGAATTTGTGCCACTATATAATGCATATAAGATTAAACCGGGGATCATACCAATAAAATTACTTCTTTCCAACTTTAATGGAAATGAAAGCATTAATCAAAACATTACTGAAAGGAACCCTTTGATAGAATCAAATGAAAAAAGAATTCTTAGATTCGAGAATGGAAATCAAGAAGAAAAAGATCTTCTAGACCAAGGGGAAGGGGATCCTCTATCAGATGAAAATGGAGGTAGATCAGACAAAAAAAAACGTAGAAAAAAAAAGCCCGACACGAGCCCCGAAGTCATGGAGCTTTATTACTTCCTACAAGGGTATTTGCATTTTCAATTTAGGAGGGAAAGGGTAAATAAAAAAATGATCGATAATATTAAAGTCTATTGTTTCCTGATTAGATTGAGAAATCCAAAGAACGTTGCTATATCCTATCTTAAACGGGGAGCACTGACTGTGGATATTTGGACTATAAATAGGCGCACTCTTAAAGAATTAAGTACAGGCGGGGTATTGATTCTCGAACCGGCTTATCTGTCTATAAAAAACGATGGACAATTGATTCTATATCAAACCATAGGTATTTTTTTGGTTCATAAGAATAAATACCAAAGGAATCCACAATATCTAGAATATGTTGATAAGAATCAAATTGATGAATCCATTTTAAGACATCAAAAAATGACTAAAAATAGAGACAAAAATCATTATGATTTCTTTGTTCCTGAAACTATTTTATCCCCTAAAGGCCGTAGAGAATTGCGAATTCTATATTTTTTAAAAAAAAGCGAGATAAATGATCTACATAGAAATCCAGTATTTTGCAATCAGGTAAAAAACTGTGGTCAAGTTTTAAATAGAGGCAAATATCTCGGTATCGAGAAAAAGAAACTAATTAAAATGAAGTTCTTTCTTTGGCCCAATTATCGACTAGAAGATTTAGCTTGTATGAATCGATATTGGTTTAATACTAATAATGGCAGTCGTTTCAGTATCCTCAGGATACATATGTATCCACCACGGTTGACAATTTGGTAGTTACAAGTCCATTTACATTAATTTTGCCATATATACATATATTATTAGGTAATATGTCGGCTATATGAAAACAAATAGATAGACGCGAGGATTGTCTTACATTCCATCTTGAAAGAGGATACTAATTTAATGACATACATATTCTCAATTAGATCTATAAATGAATGAATAAAATCTTCTTATTTTATTTGTATAGGAATACAAAAAAAAGATAAGAAGATTTTGTTCATTCATTTTTTTTATAAAAAAAGTAGGAAGTTTATAATGAACTTAAGGTCCTTCTGTATATCAAAATGACTAATATTATTATTACTAATCAATAAAATTCACATCAAAAAATTATAAATTATAAAAGGGGATAAGATTTAGTTTTATGGTAAAAAATTCATTCATCTCAGTTATTTTTCAAGAAAAAAAAGAAGAAAAGCGGGGGTCTGTTGAATTTCAAATAATCTGTTTCACCAATAAGATACGAAGACTTACTTCCCATTTTGAATTGCACAGAAAAGACTATTCATCTCAGAGAGGTCTACGAAAAATTCTGGGAAAACGTCAACGGCTGCTGTCTTACTTATCAAAGAAAAATCGAGTACGCTATAAAGAATTAATTAGTGAGTTGGATATTCGGGAGTCAAAAAATCATTAATTTGAAAATTTTGACTTAGTTTTTTCATTTATTGGATCTTGAGAATTTTGATAAACTTCTTTTCGTTTTCAGCAATTCATGTAAGAATGAATCGAGGAAAAACTTATGAATAGACCAGCTACAGAAACAGACTTTATGATAGTCAATATGGGACCTCACCACCCATCAATGCACGGTGTTCTTCGTCTCATCGTTACCCTAGACGGTGAAAATGTTGTTGACTGCGAACCAATATTAGGTTATTTACACAGAGGAATGGAAAAAATTGCGGAAAACCGAACAATTATACAATTTTTACCTTATGTAACACGTTGGGATTATTTAGCTACTATGTTCACAGAAGCAATAACCGTAAATGGACCAGAACAATTGGGAAATATTCAAGTGCCTAAAAGAGCGAGCTATATCAGAGTCATTATGTTGGAGTTAAGTCGTCTAGCTTCTCATCTGTTATGGCTTGGACCTTTTATGGCGGATATTGGCGCACAGACCCCTTTTTTCTATATTTTCCGAGAAAGAGAATTAGTATATGATCTATTCGAAGCTGCGACCGGGATGAGAATGATGCATAATTATTTTCGTATCGGAGGAATAGCAGCCGATCTGCCTTATGGCTGGATAGATAAATGTTTGGATTTCTGCGATTATTTTTTAACAGGAGTTGTTGAATATCAAAAGCTTATTACGCGAAATCCCATTTTTTTAGAACGAGTTGAAGGAGTAGGCATTATTAGTGGAGAAGAAGCAATAAATTGGGGTTTATCCGGACCGATGCTACGAGCATCTGGAATACAATGGGATCTTCGTAAAGTTGATCATTATGAGTGTTACGACGAATTTGATTGGGAAATCCAGTGGCAAAAAGAAGGAGACTCATTAGCTCGTTATTTAGTCCGAATCAGTGAAATGACGGAATCCATAAAAATAATTCAACAGGCCCTGGAAGGAATTCCAGGGGGTCCCTATGAGAATTTAGAAATCCGATGCTTTGATAGAGAAAGGGATCCAGAATGGAATGATTTTGAATATCGATTCATTAGTAAAAAACCTTCTCCCACATTTGAATTGCCGAAGCAAGAACTTTATGTGAGAGTTGAAGCCCCAAAGGGAGAATTGGGAATTTTTCTAATAGGGGACAAAAGTTGTTTTCCTTGGAGATGGAAAATTCGCCCGCCGGGTTTTATCAATTTGCAAATTCTTCCTCAGTTAGTTAAAGGAATGAAATTGGCTGATATTATGACGATACTAGGTAGCATAGATATCATTATGGGAGAAGTTGATCGTTGAAATGAGAGTTTATACAACAGAAATAGAAGTACAAGATATTCATTCTTTTTCCAGATTGGAATTTTTCAAAGAGGTCTATGGAATCGTATGGATCTTTGTCCCTATTTTGACTCTTGTATTGGGGATCACAATAGGCGTACTGGTAATTGTATGGTTAGAAAGAAAGATATCCGCAGGAATACAACAACGTATTGGGCCTGAATACGCCGGTCCTTTGGGAATTCTTCAAGCTTTAGCAGATGGGACAAAACTGCTTTTCAAAGAGAATCTTTTTCCAGCTAGAGGAAATACCCGTTTATTCAGTATTGGACCATCTATAGCAGTCATATCAATTTTACTAAGTTTTTTAGTAATTCCTTTTAGCTATCAACTTGTTTTAGCTGATCTCAATATCGGTATTTTTTTATGGATTGCCATTTCAAGTATTGCCCCTGTTGGCCTTCTTATGTCAGGATACGGATCAAATAATAAATATTCCTTTTTAGGTGGTTTACGAGCTGCTGCTCAATCGATTAGTTATGAAATACCATTAACTTTATGTGTTTTATCAATATCTCTACGTGCGATTCGTTGAAATACAAACTTTTCTTTCTTTTCCCTATTCATTCTTTTCTTTCGCTCTAGAAAACAAGTTGAACGAATTGAATAGATATTATTTATTATCCTTTTGGTTGATAAAGTAAATTAGATAGTTATATATGAGTGAAAGAAAGCAGCTTATCAATTTGCAGTAAAAAAAATAGAGTCTCATTTCCTATGTACAAGACAAGAGTTAAGTGGAAATAAACATAAGCGGAAGAGGTCCTTTACCCCAAGACTGGTTTTTTAGACAACCCAACTTGAAGCGGGCTCAAAATCAAAAGATCAACCGTATGGCCTTTTCACTATCCTTTGTATGAATTACCTACCATACATGTATTATCAAACGAAACGGGCGATTGAACAAAAAAATGAGTGGATGATTAGGAACACAAAAATGCACAAAGGATTGGTAATGGAGATTATGGAAATTTTCTAAAAAGATATTTCTGCATAACATAACAAGAATACTAATTGGGGCTTTAAATTGGTAGAAATGATAAGGCAGTACTTCCCGCGATTCCGATCCAGAGTATGCTCCTATCCACCCATTAAAGCAATGACTATCAGGAACGAAATAATCCTTTATTTTTTATTTTAGTTTTAGCCCCCTTCTCTTATATCGGTTTTATAAGAAAGAAGAATAGGAACGAAAAACAAACAAGAGAAAAAGAAATCTTTTTTATTCCGTCTTTTTCATATATTTAGCATAGATTTAGAGAGATATAATTTGTCTCATGATTCATTAGCTAATGGAGCGTCTAATTCCTTTTCGTAATCGAAAATGATGGGTTGAAATAAACTATTTATTGATATTTCTGCAAGGAGTTTTTTATTTAAAGATTAAGTTATTACTCAACAAAGTCAAATTATTAACGGGTGAGATCAATTCGGAAGCGCCTTTATTTATTATTATTTTAGAGTATAGCAGACGGAATTCCATTGGTATAATTTTGGACCCTCAAATAGATTTTGACTCTTTCTATTCTACAACCATAGCAAGCTAAATAGTAAATAATACTGATCTGGTCCTTAGATTTCTTTTTGACCCACGAGGAGCCGTATGAGGCGAAAACCTCATGTACGGTTCTGGAATAGCGGTGGGAACAGTGATGTTATCACCGACTATGATTATCTAACAGTTCAAGTACAGTTGATATAGTTGAGGCGCAGTCAAAATATGGTTTTTGGGGATGGAATTTGTGGCGTCAGCCTATAGGATTTATCGTTTTTCTAATTTCTGCCCTAGCCGAATGCGAGAGATTACCCTTTGATTTACCAGAAGCGGAGGAAGAATTAGTAGCAGGTTATCAAACCGAATATTCGGGTATGAAATTTGGTTTATTTTATGTTGCTTCCTATCTAAATCTATTACTTTCTTCGTTATTTGTAACGGTTCTTTACTTGGGTGGTTGGAATATTTCCATTCCATACATATTTGTTCCTGAGCTATTTGAAATAAATAAAGTGGATGAAATTTTTGGAACTACAATTGGTATCTTTATTACATTAGCTAAAACTTATTTGTTCTTGTTTATTTCTATCACAACAAGATGGACTTTACCTAGGTTAAGAATGGACCAACTTTTAAATCTTGGATGGAAATTTCTTTTACCAATTTCTCTCGGTAATCTATTATTAACAACCTCTTTTCAACTTTTTTCACTGTAAATAACAAACGAATATAATAGACTTGGTTCAAGTTCAAACAAGAGAAAGAAACGAAGATAAAACTATTCATATAGATTCCTGATATGTTCCCTATGGTAACTGGGTTCATGAATTATGGTCAACAAACAGTACGAGCAGCAAGGTACATTGGTCAAAGTTTCATGATTACCTTATCCCACGCAAATCGTTTGCCTGTAACTATTCAATATCCTTATGAAAAATTAATCACATTGGAGCGTTTCCGCGGCCGAATCCATTTCGAATTTGATAAATGTATTGCTTGTGAAGTATGTGTTCGTGTATGTCCTATAGATCTGCCTGTTGTTGATTGGAAATTTGAAACTGATATTCGAAAAAAACGATTACTTAATTACAGTATTGATTTCGGAATTTGTATATTTTGTGGTAACTGTGTTGAGTATTGTCCAACAAATTGTTTATCGATGACTGAAGAATATGAACTTTCTACTTACGACCGTCACGAGTTGAATTATAATCAAATTGCTTTGGGCCGTTTACCAATATCAGTAATTGATGATTATACAATTCGAACAATTTGGAATTCGCCTCAAAGAAAAACTGAGTAGGTAACCGCCCTATTCTATTAAATAAAGAGAAATTACCAATTCTTAAGGTTCAGTTTTGGTTTCAATTAAAAGAATGAGATAAGGTCTTTCTCTTTGTTTGGCCAATAATGAAAAATTCAACTAGAAATTCATTGGTTGATGAGAATTTCGACTTTTTTATTAAAAATCTATCAATAGAGTCGTAATTATTAGGAACCTATCATAAAATGAAAATCAAAAAAACCTTTCTTTTTTTCCCGGTCGGGTCAATAAGATCATGAAAAGCATTTCAATTTATCTCCTATTTTACATATAATGGATTTGCCTGGACCAATACACGATTTTCTTATAGTTTTACTGGGATCGGGTCTTATATTAGGGGGACTGGGAGTAGTATTACTTACCAATCCAATTTATTCTGCCTTTTCGTTGGGATTGGTTCTTGTTTGTATATCCTTATTCTATATTCTTTCAAATTCTCATTTTGTAGCCGCTGCCCAGCTCCTTATTTATGTAGGAGCCATAAATGTTTTAATCATATTTGCTGTCATGTTCATGAATGGTTCAGAATATTACAAGGATTTGAATCTGTCGATCGTTGGGGATGGGGTTACTTCACTGGTTTGTACAAGTATTCTTCTTTCGCTAATTACTACCATTTTCGATACGTCATGGTACGGGATTATTTGGACTACAAGATCAAACCAACTTATAGAACAAGATTTGATAAGTAATAGTCAACAAATTGGAATTCATTTATCAACAGATTTTTTTCTTCCATTTGAACTGATTTCAATAATTCTTTTAGTTGGTTTGATAGGCGCAATTGCTGTGGCTCGTCAGTAATAAATCATTATAACTAGCAACAGCAAACAATCAAAATTTCACTTTCTTCTATGTTATCCCACCTATTTCACAAAAATTCTATTTGAATACTGTTCATGTCTAAAAGGGAGATTCTTTTATTTGATCTATTTTCAATACATTCTTTTGTTCCGTACTTGTTCTATTCTAGTCAATCTCGAATCTGTTGAATTATTGTTCATATTGAAATGAACCGACATTGATAAGGAGTTGGTCAATGATGCTCGAACATGTACTTGTTTTGAGTGCCTATTTATTTTCTATCGGTATTTATGGATTAATCACGAGTCGAAACATGGTTAGGGCTCTTATGTGTCTTGAACTTATATTGAATGCAGTTAATATCAATTTTGTAACATTTTCTGATTTTTTTGATAGTCGCCAGTTAAAGGGAGATATTTTCTCAATTTTTGTTATAGCTATTGCAGCCGCTGAAGCAGCTATTGGATTGGCTATTGTTTCGTCAATTTATCGTAACAGAAAATCAACGCGTATCAATCAATCGACTTTATTGAATAAGTAGGAATAATAATCAAAATTAGAATATCCACCACTTTGAATTAGCATGTAGAATATGGTAGAATCTAGATTCTATTTATGAAAACGTAAGAAATCAAAGTATCTTAGCCACTTCTCATGAGCTGATCCAGAAGTAAATTGATTAGAAAATTTCTGGTAAATCGTTGATTCATCTGGCGTTTAAATATATGATTCATTTACAAGTTTACTAGATCGAAATTTGATAACGTTCAAAAATTCATAGATCCCATGTCACATTCAGTAAAAATTTATGATACATGCATAGGGTGTACCCAATGTGTCCGAGCGTGCCCCACCGATGTGTTAGAAATGATACCTTGGGATGGATGCAAAGCTAAACAAATTGCTTCCGCCCCAAGAACAGAAGATTGTGTTGGTTGTAAGAGATGTGAATCTGCCTGTCCAACGGATTTCTTGAGTGTTCGAGTTTATTTATGGCATGAAACAACTCGAAGTATGGGTCTAGCTTATTGATATGTTCCGTAAAACCCACTTGAATACATTTTGAATACATTTTCTTTTTTTACTGAAAAAACCCGTACTCGAAAAAAAAATCATAAAGATTCTATTTTCGAGCGCGGGTTTTTCTGGTCCAAGTGTATCTTGTCTTTACCACGAATTCTTTTCCTTGGTTAACAATAATTGTAGTTTTGCCAATATCTGCGGGCTCTTTAATTTTCTTTCTTCCTCATAGAGGAAATAAGCTAATTAGGTGGTATACCATTTCTATATCCACCTTAGAACTACTTCTAATGACCTATGTATTTTGTTATCATTTCCAATTGGACGATCCATTAATCCAGCTGGCGGAAGATTATAAATGGATCAATTTTTTTGATTTTTACTGGAGATTGGGAATAGATGGACTTTCTATAGGACCTATTTTACTGACAGGATTTATAACAACTTTAGCTACTTTAGCGGCTTGGCCAGTTACTCGGGATTCCCGACTATTCCATTTCCTGATGTTAGCAATGTACAGTGGTCAAATAGGATCATTTTCTTCTCGAGACCTTTTACTTTTTTTCATCATGTGGGAGTTAGAATTAATTCCTGTTTATCTACTTCTATCTATGTGGGGGGGAAAGAAACGCCTGTATTCAGCTACAAAGTTTATTTTGTACACTGCGGGAGGTTCCATTTTTCTATTAGTAGGGGTTTTGGGTATCGGTTTATATGGTTCTAATGACCCAACATTCAATTTTGAAACATTAGCTAATCAATCGTATCCTCTCGCACTGGAAATAATATTCTATATTGGATTTCTTATTGCTTTTGCTGTCAAATCACCGATTATACCCTTACATACATGGTTACCAGACACCCATGGGGAGGCACATTATAGTACTTGTATGCTTCTAGCCGGAATCTTATTAAAAATGGGAGCATATGGATTAGTTCGGATCAATATGGAATTATTACCCCATGCTCATTCTATATTTTCTCCCTGGTTGATGATAGTAGGCACAATGCAAATAATTTATGCAGCTTCAACATCTCTTGGTCAACGTAATTTAAAAAAAAGAATAGCCAATTCCTCTGTATCTCATATGGGTTTCATAATTATAGGAATTGGCTCTATAACCGATACGGGACTCAACGGAGCCTTTTTACAAATAATATCTCATGGATTTATTGGCGCTGCACTTTTTTTCTTGGCAGGAACGAGTTATGATAGAATACGTCTTGTTTATCTCGACGAAATGGGCGGAATGGCTCTTCCAATTCCAAAAATGTTTACGATGTTCAGTATCTTATCGATGGCTTCTCTTGCATTACCGGGCATGAGTGGTTTTGTTGCAGAATTGATAGTCTTTTTTGGAATAATTAGTAGTCAAAAATCTTTTTTAATGCCAAAAATATTCATTCTTTTTGTAATGGCAAGTGGAATGATATTAACTCCTATTTATTTATTATCTATGTCATGTCAAATGTTCTACGGATACAAGCTATTTAATGCTCCAAACTCCTATTTTTTTGATTCTGGACCAAGAGAGTTATTTGTTTCGATCTCTATCTTTCTACCCGTAATAGGTATTGGTATTTATCCGGATTTCGTTTTCTCACTATCGGGTGAGAAAGTCGAAGCTATTCTAGCTAATTATTTTTATAGATAGGTTTTATGAAAAAAGAAATTCTAGTATCTTTAAAATGATTTTGCAAACGATTTTTCAAATCATTTGCAAAATCAAAAGGATTCCCTTTACAATCCAAAAAAGAAATTCTATTCTAGTATTTTTCTTTTTTTTCTAATGATTTTCAAGATTCCCCTTAGAATCAAAAAAAGAAATTCTAGTATTTTTTTGAAAACCATTTGAAAAGTAAGGGGTGAAAAAAAATCATTTTTTTTCTTAGGGTCATATTCAGCTTGAATAATGGAATAAAATAAGGCGAAAGGCCTCTGTGAGAACCTTTTGAATCACTCCGCTACTTGTACTTGATTCAAAAGATTCTTTTCTTAGCGGTTAAAATGAAGTTTTCTTATGTTATGTATATAGCATGCTGTCCTATGTTTGTATTTGTTATGCTTTTTCATTCAATTTCTTATGTTATGTATTTTTTCATTCAATTCGATGTTAATCGAAATGAACCATAGCTATGTAAACCTATTCCTAATAGATTGACCCCAAAATAGCATATCCAAATTATAAGAAAGCCCGCGGAAGCCACAATTGCAGAATTTACACCTTCCAAATTTTGATTTGTTCGGGTATGTAAATAAATCGCGAATATGGTCCAAGTAATAAATGCCCAAGTTTCCTTGGGATCCCAATTCCAATATGATCCCCATGCCTCATTAGCCCATACTGCTCCCGAAAGAATCCCTATGGTTAAAAAGAGAAACCCGAGACTAATAATACGATAACTCCAATAATCCAATTGTTGAACCAATTGATACCTGTAATAATTTCGAGAATAAATAAAATAAGTGTTTAGTAAAACATTCTTTCTCTCATTCAGGTATTTAATTTCCCCAAAGGAAAATGCCGTATTTAATAAAATATTGCTTTTGCTAAAAATCTTTATGACTTTTCGAAATGTAATGACTAGAAGGGCTACTGATAATAATGATCCACATAAAAGAGCTGCATAGCTGAATACCATCATACTTACGTGCATCATTAACCACTGGGATTGGAGAGCAGGTACTAATAGTGCGGATTGATGCATTTTGGTTAAAAGACCCGAAGTAACAAAGCCTTGGGTAAAAATAGCACTTGATGCGGTTATTGCACTTAAAGCATTTTTATGCTTTTTAAAATGAAAATAGGAAACCATATGAATAACGGAGAAACTCCATGAAAGAAAGATTAATGATTCATATAAATTACTTAAAGGAAAATTCCCCGAATAAATCCAACGAGTGACTAATAATCCTGTTATACAGAAAAGGGTAGCTATCATACCCCTTTCTGATGAATCATATAGTCCTACAACTTCATCGACTAATAAAGTTAAAAAATGAATTGTAATTACAATTGAAACGACCGAAAAGGATATATGAGTTAATATATGTTCTAAAATTGAAAAAATCATAAAATAAAGATTATGAAAAAAGGAGAAGGTTTCTCGATTATTATTATATGAAATGGAAATTTGGAATTTTTTATTTATTATAGTACTTATATTATACCTTTTTTATAAGACGCTATGCCACTACTCGGACTCGAACCGAGATGCTCTAGCACTGCTTCCTAAGAATAGCGTGTCTACCGATTTTATAAGACGCTATGCCGCTACTCGGACTCGAACCGAGATGCTCTAGCACTGCTTCCTAAGAGCAGCGTGTCTACCAATTTCACCATAGCGGCTTGCTCAAAATAATAATAACTCATGTTTTATTCATATTCAACCGTCGAGATTGAATGAAGGGGTCAATCCAATGCAATATTGATTTTGTAGGATTCAAATTGATGAATAAAAACTCGTTTAATTTCATTTCAATAGAAGTTGGAGGGTTAAAAAAAGAATCTTTATTATCCTTTTATTTTATTTAATTAATAATTTCTAGTTTCTAAAGTAAAGTAACAAGAACGGAAGTTTTGTAGTTCCTGTTTTACTAAAATCGAACTTTTTCGTTCTAACTAAACTAAATAGTTGTGACTTCCATTCATGAATAGAGCTCAAAACAAAATGTTCTTTATCATTTCCATTTGTTAATAATTCATTTTATTTACATATAATATGATTTTGATGAATGAATCACTGAATAAAAAAGATGGTTTTGAGTCTCACAATTTAAACATGGCATCTACAGATTTCAAAGGATTTCAAAAAATTTATGTAATTTGCATAGCTTTGGATTGTCGTAAACATGTCTAATGTAAAAAAGTTTTGATTCCTATCATAATAGGGCCATCCTTTAAAAAATGATTTCTAATTTAGAATTCGAAAAAAATGACTTGCTTCATCTTCCCATACAAACATAGGATTTTTTTATCACTTTAAATTAAATTGAGGCATTATTTGTGTATCCACTAAATAGGAAAAGGTCTCTTTCCCAATTGGGTTTATGGGAAGGATATAGAGTAATTCAGAGTAATACTACTTCAGATTCAGAAAGTTACAAAATGAAAATTTCATCAATTAGTTTCAAGAACCCATTGATTTTGACTAAACTAAGGATCTTATATATATATATATCTTCTGCTATAATAATAATAAATACTATATAGATAATAAATACGATATAGAAAATATAGAAAATCGAAATAAAACACTAACAAGTTATTATAACACACAAATAGGCAAATTAATAATATATAATACACAAATAGGAATAGGCGATGGGGAAATAAGAATCCCCCACCCCGAAAAAACAAGAAAAGATGAACTCAACTAATTATTCTTAAATATTAAAACAAAAAGTAGTAAATTACTAAAAATAAAAAAATCAAGACATAAAATAAATAGAATAAGAGATAAGACGAAATGCGACTTCCCCCTATCGATTTTATACTTTCTCCTACTAAAAAACTAGTAATGCCTAACCCATTTATAATTCCATCAATTGCTTGCCTATCAAAAAAATGAGTTAGTTCAGATAATCCTCTTATACCTTTTCTTAAGGACATGGCATAAAAAGTATCTAAATAAGCACGATTATATGACCAATCATATAAAAAATTGATTATTTTGTCCAAAATTCTTCTATTAGGTCCCCTTTTCACAAATGAATTAAATAAGTTCAAATTTTGTAAAGATGAATAAAAAGGCTTATATAAAAGAGATGCTGTAAATATTCCAAAAAAAGCTATACTAACTGAAAAAGTTGCACTTGTGAAAAATTTATACCAATCCGCGGAATCTTTCGAATTTTGATGTAAAAGATTAATAGATGGAGTTAACAATTTAGATAATATATCTAAATGAATTTCTTGTTGATTGAAAGGAATTCCTATAACTCCAACAAAGAGAGTAAATAAAACCAATACAAAGATAGGAAATAGCATAGTATTATCCGATTCATGCGGATAAGAAAAAGACTTTTTAGCCTGAAAATTAGTAATAGTAAGAAGAGCCCCGTTTTTTACCTTACTCCCCATTCTATATGGCTTCTTCCAAAACAAAGAGGTCTGTTGGTTATTGTTGGTTGTTAATAAATAGAATAAAGGAAAATTGATGTTAATCATTTTTTCCTCCTCTTTACCCCATAATTTTATTGAATAAAATGAGCTACTTTTTTTTCCACTGTAATTTTGAAAATAAATACTCAAATGTCCCTCAAAAGTAAGTAAATAGATTCGAAACATATAAAATGCTGTTAATCCAGCTGTGGACCAAGCTATTAATGCAAAAAGTGACGAATACACCCAACTATCATTCATAATTTCATCTTTTGACCAAAAACAGGCAAGGGGGGGAATACCACAAAGAGAAAGCGTTCCCATTAAAAAAGCAGTTTTTGTAATTGGCACATGCTTTCTTAAACCGCCCATAAAAGCAAGATTCTGACTTTTATATGGAGAATATCCAACAATAGCTTCCATTGAATGAATAATGGATCCAGATCCTAAAAACAACAATGCTTTCGAATAAGCATGAGTAATCAAATGAAATAAAGCGGCTCGATAAGATCCCATGCCCAAAGCCAACATCATATAACCCAATTGAGACATTGTAGAATAGGCTAAACCTCTCTTAATATCTTTTTGAGCAAGAGCTAAAGTCGCCCCTAAAAACACTGTTACTATACCTATTAAAGATATTAGATTCATTATGGAAGGTATGAATATAAAAAGAGGAAGAAGGCGGGCTACAAGAAAAATTCCTGCCGCTACCATAGTAGCAGCATGTATAAGAGCCGAAATAGGGGTAGGCCCCTCCATAGCATCAGGTAACCATATATGAAGGGGGAATTGCGCGGATTTAGCAACTGCGCCACAAAATAAAAGAAAGGAACATAAAGTAAGAAATAAGAAATGACTCTGATTATTAGAAATCAAGATCAAGTTATTGAATAGTTCCAACAAATCTTGGAATTCGAAACTGCCTGTTATCCAATAAAGACCCAAGATTCCTAATAATAATCCAAAATCGCCTACACGATTACTTACAAATGCTTTTTGACAAGCATTTGCTGCAAGGGGTCGTGTGAACCAAAAACCTATTAATAGATAAGAACACATTCCAACCAATTCCCAAAAAATATAAATTTGTATGAAATTAGAACTAGTAACTAATCCCAACATTGAAGTATTGAACAAACTCAGATAAGCAAAAAATCTCAAATAGCCTTGATCATGAGACATATAATTGTCACTATAAATAAGAACTAAAATTCCAACAGTAGTGATTAAGATTAACATAATCGAAGTAAGTGAATCAAGAAAGCAGCCCAACTCGAAAGATAAATCATTATTGATGGACCAGGACCAGACATATTGATATGTAGAATTTCTATTTATTTGTTGAAGAGATAGATAGACCGAAAAAATCATAACTATACTTAATAATAAAATACTCGGAAAAGCCCACATACGCCGAAGATTTTTTGTTGCCGTCGGAAAAAGCAAAAGTCCCACTCCTATTAAAATAGGAATTGTAAGTGGAACGAAAGGTACGATCCATGAATATTTATATGTATGCTCCATAAAAACTTTTTTTCTTAATGAATCTTTTCATTTTCTTTCTGATTCACCGGCTCTTATCTATTATTCTTAATAAAGGGAGCAAAAAAAAAAAAAAAATCAAGATATTGCAAGGTTAAATAGAATTTTCTCTTTTTAATTATTCTCAATCTTTCTCAACTATTTCTAATTAAAAACAAAGTATTCAAATCCTATAAAAAAAAGTGGTCAAAAAATATGACCACTTTACTAGTGAAAAAAAAATTACTTTGTTTTTCGTTTTTAGTAAGTAAGATTGTTATGAATATATCAATTATTACATATTTGATTATTATATTATGTCTTACAATAATTTTGATACTATATATAGATCAAGAATAAAGAATTACACCACAAAACAAAGTACTTTATTTTGATATGAATCATAGGTTGACACTAGTGACTCAACTCAATAAAATAAAAAAAAAAACTACTTAGTTTCCATTTATACTCATTTTATTAACGAGTTCATTTTCATTTTTTATTGCAGAACTCATTTTATTGATTGTCGTCTATTACAATAAATGAGATTTATGTTTATCTTTTAGAAAAAATTCTTCAAGATTCCTCTTTCCATTTTTTTCCATATAATTAATTAAAATTAAACTCAAAAATTAGTAAAAAAGAAAATCTATTTTGATAGTCTAATCAAAAAATATCTAAAAATATAGAGGAAATCAAATTAAAAAAAATACATAAATACTGAAATAAAGAAAAAAAGGTAGATCATTTTTAAAAATGTCTTTCACATACTACTATAGCACTAAAGAACTTTTTTTTTCTAATGGCAGTTCCAAAAAAGCGTACTTCTAGAGCAAAAAAGCTTATTTGTAAAAATATTTGGAAAAATAAGGCCTATTGGGCAGCGTTAAAAGCTTTTTCATTCGCAAAGTCTGTTTCTATGGGGAATTCAAAAAGTTTTTCTTTCTACGGGGAGGGGGATTCAAAAGGTTTTCTTTCTACGGAAAAAAATAACAAAACATTGGAATAATCTGAGTCAGCTTTACTCAAAAATTTAGTGAATTACTTGATGTTTTTGACTAATGATTTTGGCTACTGATTTTTAATCAAATCTAATTCTAATAAAAAAAAATTCTAATAAATATGAGAATAATAATATAGTAATTTACTACTTTTTGTTTTAATATTTAAGAATAATTAGTTGAGTTCATCTTTTCTTGTTTTTTCGGGGTGGGGGATTCTTATTTCCCCATCGCCTATTCCTATTTGTGTATTATATATTATTAATTTGCCTATTTGTGTGTTATAATAACTTGTTAGTGTTTTATTTCGATTTTCTATATTTTCTATATCGTATTTATTATCTATATAGTATTTATTATTATTATAGCAGAAGATATATATATATATAAGATCCTTAGTTTAGTCAAAATCAATGGGTTCTTGAAACTAATTGATGAAATTTTCATTTTGTAACTTTCTGAATCTGAAGTAGTATTACTCTGAATTACTCTATATCCTTCCCATAAACCCAATTGGGAAAGAGACCTTTTCCTATTTAGTGGATACACAAATAATGCCTCAATTTAATTTAAAGTGATAAAAAAATCCTATGTTTGTATGGGAAGATGAAGCAAGTCATTTTTTTCGAATTCTAAATTAGAAATCATTTTTTAAAGGATGGCCCTATTATGATAGGAATCAAAACTTTTTTACATTAGACATGTTTACGACAATCCAAAGCTATGCAAATTACATAAATTTTTTGAAATCCTTTGAAATCTGTAGATGCCATGTTTAAATTGTGAGACTCAAAACCATCTTTTTTATTCAGTGATTCATTCATCAAAATCATATTATATGTAAATAAAATGAATTATTAACAAATGGAAATGATAAAGAACATTTTGTTTTGAGCTCTATTCATGAATGGAAGTCACAACTATTTAGTTTAGTTAGAACGAAAAAGTTCGATTTTAGTAAAACAGGAACTACAAAACTTCCGTTCTTGTTACTTTACTTTAGAAACTAGAAATTATTAATTAAATAAAATAAAAGGATAATAAAGATTCTTTTTTTAACCCTCCAACTTCTATTGAAATGAAATTAAACGAGTTTTTATTCATCAATTTGAATCCTACAAAATCAATATTGCATTGGATTGACCCCTTCATTCAATCTCGACGGTTGAATATGAATAAAACATGAGTTATTATTATTTTGAGCAAGCCGCTATGGTGAAATTGGTAGACACGCTGCTCTTAGGAAGCAGTGCTAGAGCATCTCGGTTCGAGTCCGAGTAGCGGCATAGCGTCTTATAAAATCGGTAGACACGCTATTCTTAGGAAGCAGTGCTAGAGCATCTCGGTTCGAGTCCGAGTAGTGGCATAGCGTCTTATAAAAAAGGTATAATATAAGTACTATAATAAATAAAAAATTCCAAATTTCCATTTCATATAATAATAATCGAGAAACCTTCTCCTTTTTTCATAATCTTTATTTTATGATTTTTTCAATTTTAGAACATATATTAACTCATATATCCTTTTCGGTCGTTTCAATTGTAATTACAATTCATTTTTTAACTTTATTAGTCGATGAAGTTGTAGGACTATATGATTCATCAGAAAGGGGTATGATAGCTACCCTTTTCTGTATAACAGGATTATTAGTCACTCGTTGGATTTATTCGGGGAATTTTCCTTTAAGTAATTTATATGAATCATTAATCTTTCTTTCATGGAGTTTCTCCGTTATTCATATGGTTTCCTATTTTCATTTTAAAAAGCATAAAAATGCTTTAAGTGCAATAACCGCATCAAGTGCTATTTTTACCCAAGGCTTTGTTACTTCGGGTCTTTTAACCAAAATGCATCAATCCGCACTATTAGTACCTGCTCTCCAATCCCAGTGGTTAATGATGCACGTAAGTATGATGGTATTCAGCTATGCAGCTCTTTTATGTGGATCATTATTATCAGTAGCCCTTCTAGTCATTACATTTCGAAAAGTCATAAAGATTTTTAGCAAAAGCAATATTTTATTAAATACGGCATTTTCCTTTGGGGAAATTAAATACCTGAATGAGAGAAAGAATGTTTTACTAAACACTTATTTTATTTATTCTCGAAATTATTACAGGTATCAATTGGTTCAACAATTGGATTATTGGAGTTATCGTATTATTAGTCTCGGGTTTCTCTTTTTAACCATAGGGATTCTTTCGGGAGCAGTATGGGCTAATGAGGCATGGGGATCATATTGGAATTGGGATCCCAAGGAAACTTGGGCATTTATTACTTGGACCATATTCGCGATTTATTTACATACCCGAACAAATCAAAATTTGGAAGGTGTAAATTCTGCAATTGTGGCTTCCGCGGGCTTTCTTATAATTTGGATATGCTATTTTGGGGTCAATCTATTAGGAATAGGTTTACATAGCTATGGTTCATTTCGATTAACATCGAATTGAATGAAAAAATACATAACATAAGAAATTGAATGAAAAAGCATAACAAATACAAACATAGGACAGCATGCTATATACATAACATAAGAAAACTTCATTTTAACCGCTAAGAAAAGAATCTTTTGAATCAAGTACAAGTAGCGGAGTGATTCAAAAGGTTCTCACAGAGGCCTTTCGCCTTATTTTATTCCATTATTCAAGCTGAATATGACCCTAAGAAAAAAAATGATTTTTTTTCACCCCTTACTTTTCAAATGGTTTTCAAAAAAATACTAGAATTTCTTTTTTTGATTCTAAGGGGAATCTTGAAAATCATTAGAAAAAAAAGAAAAATACTAGAATAGAATTTCTTTTTTGGATTGTAAAGGGAATCCTTTTGATTTTGCAAATGATTTGAAAAATCGTTTGCAAAATCATTTTAAAGATACTAGAATTTCTTTTTTCATAAAACCTATCTATAAAAATAATTAGCTAGAATAGCTTCGACTTTCTCACCCGATAGTGAGAAAACGAAATCCGGATAAATACCAATACCTATTACGGGTAGAAAGATAGAGATCGAAACAAATAACTCTCTTGGTCCAGAATCAAAAAAATAGGAGTTTGGAGCATTAAATAGCTTGTATCCGTAGAACATTTGACATGACATAGATAATAAATAAATAGGAGTTAATATCATTCCACTTGCCATTACAAAAAGAATGAATATTTTTGGCATTAAAAAAGATTTTTGACTACTAATTATTCCAAAAAAGACTATCAATTCTGCAACAAAACCACTCATGCCCGGTAATGCAAGAGAAGCCATCGATAAGATACTGAACATCGTAAACATTTTTGGAATTGGAAGAGCCATTCCGCCCATTTCGTCGAGATAAACAAGACGTATTCTATCATAACTCGTTCCTGCCAAGAAAAAAAGTGCAGCGCCAATAAATCCATGAGATATTATTTGTAAAAAGGCTCCGTTGAGTCCCGTATCGGTTATAGAGCCAATTCCTATAATTATGAAACCCATATGAGATACAGAGGAATTGGCTATTCTTTTTTTTAAATTACGTTGACCAAGAGATGTTGAAGCTGCATAAATTATTTGCATTGTGCCTACTATCATCAACCAGGGAGAAAATATAGAATGAGCATGGGGTAATAATTCCATATTGATCCGAACTAATCCATATGCTCCCATTTTTAATAAGATTCCGGCTAGAAGCATACAAGTACTATAATGTGCCTCCCCATGGGTGTCTGGTAACCATGTATGTAAGGGTATAATCGGTGATTTGACAGCAAAAGCAATAAGAAATCCAATATAGAATATTATTTCCAGTGCGAGAGGATACGATTGATTAGCTAATGTTTCAAAATTGAATGTTGGGTCATTAGAACCATATAAACCGATACCCAAAACCCCTACTAATAGAAAAATGGAACCTCCCGCAGTGTACAAAATAAACTTTGTAGCTGAATACAGGCGTTTCTTTCCCCCCCACATAGATAGAAGTAGATAAACAGGAATTAATTCTAACTCCCACATGATGAAAAAAAGTAAAAGGTCTCGAGAAGAAAATGATCCTATTTGACCACTGTACATTGCTAACATCAGGAAATGGAATAGTCGGGAATCCCGAGTAACTGGCCAAGCCGCTAAAGTAGCTAAAGTTGTTATAAATCCTGTCAGTAAAATAGGTCCTATAGAAAGTCCATCTATTCCCAATCTCCAGTAAAAATCAAAAAAATTGATCCATTTATAATCTTCCGCCAGCTGGATTAATGGATCGTCCAATTGGAAATGATAACAAAATACATAGGTCATTAGAAGTAGTTCTAAGGTGGATATAGAAATGGTATACCACCTAATTAGCTTATTTCCTCTATGAGGAAGAAAGAAAATTAAAGAGCCCGCAGATATTGGCAAAACTACAATTATTGTTAACCAAGGAAAAGAATTCGTGGTAAAGACAAGATACACTTGGACCAGAAAAACCCGCGCTCGAAAATAGAATCTTTATGATTTTTTTTTCGAGTACGGGTTTTTTCAGTAAAAAAAGAAAATGTATTCAAAATGTATTCAAGTGGGTTTTACGGAACATATCAATAAGCTAGACCCATACTTCGAGTTGTTTCATGCCATAAATAAACTCGAACACTCAAGAAATCCGTTGGACAGGCAGATTCACATCTCTTACAACCAACACAATCTTCTGTTCTTGGGGCGGAAGCAATTTGTTTAGCTTTGCATCCATCCCAAGGTATCATTTCTAACACATCGGTGGGGCACGCTCGGACACATTGGGTACACCCTATGCATGTATCATAAATTTTTACTGAATGTGACATGGGATCTATGAATTTTTGAACGTTATCAAATTTCGATCTAGTAAACTTGTAAATGAATCATATATTTAAACGCCAGATGAATCAACGATTTACCAGAAATTTTCTAATCAATTTACTTCTGGATCAGCTCATGAGAAGTGGCTAAGATACTTTGATTTCTTACGTTTTCATAAATAGAATCTAGATTCTACCATATTCTACATGCTAATTCAAAGTGGTGGATATTCTAATTTTGATTATTATTCCTACTTATTCAATAAAGTCGATTGATTGATACGCGTTGATTTTCTGTTACGATAAATTGACGAAACAATAGCCAATCCAATAGCTGCTTCAGCGGCTGCAATAGCTATAACAAAAATTGAGAAAATATCTCCCTTTAACTGGCGACTATCAAAAAAATCAGAAAATGTTACAAAATTGATATTAACTGCATTCAATATAAGTTCAAGACACATAAGAGCCCTAACCATGTTTCGACTCGTGATTAATCCATAAATACCGATAGAAAATAAATAGGCACTCAAAACAAGTACATGTTCGAGCATCATTGACCAACTCCTTATCAATGTCGGTTCATTTCAATATGAACAATAATTCAACAGATTCGAGATTGACTAGAATAGAACAAGTACGGAACAAAAGAATGTATTGAAAATAGATCAAATAAAAGAATCTCCCTTTTAGACATGAACAGTATTCAAATAGAATTTTTGTGAAATAGGTGGGATAACATAGAAGAAAGTGAAATTTTGATTGTTTGCTGTTGCTAGTTATAATGATTTATTACTGACGAGCCACAGCAATTGCGCCTATCAAACCAACTAAAAGAATTATTGAAATCAGTTCAAATGGAAGAAAAAAATCTGTTGATAAATGAATTCCAATTTGTTGACTATTACTTATCAAATCTTGTTCTATAAGTTGGTTTGATCTTGTAGTCCAAATAATCCCGTACCATGACGTATCGAAAATGGTAGTAATTAGCGAAAGAAGAATACTTGTACAAACCAGTGAAGTAACCCCATCCCCAACGATCGACAGATTCAAATCCTTGTAATATTCTGAACCATTCATGAACATGACAGCAAATATGATTAAAACATTTATGGCTCCTACATAAATAAGGAGCTGGGCAGCGGCTACAAAATGAGAATTTGAAAGAATATAGAATAAGGATATACAAACAAGAACCAATCCCAACGAAAAGGCAGAATAAATTGGATTGGTAAGTAATACTACTCCCAGTCCCCCTAATATAAGACCCGATCCCAGTAAAACTATAAGAAAATCGTGTATTGGTCCAGGCAAATCCATTATATGTAAAATAGGAGATAAATTGAAATGCTTTTCATGATCTTATTGACCCGACCGGGAAAAAAAGAAAGGTTTTTTTGATTTTCATTTTATGATAGGTTCCTAATAATTACGACTCTATTGATAGATTTTTAATAAAAAAGTCGAAATTCTCATCAACCAATGAATTTCTAGTTGAATTTTTCATTATTGGCCAAACAAAGAGAAAGACCTTATCTCATTCTTTTAATTGAAACCAAAACTGAACCTTAAGAATTGGTAATTTCTCTTTATTTAATAGAATAGGGCGGTTACCTACTCAGTTTTTCTTTGAGGCGAATTCCAAATTGTTCGAATTGTATAATCATCAATTACTGATATTGGTAAACGGCCCAAAGCAATTTGATTATAATTCAACTCGTGACGGTCGTAAGTAGAAAGTTCATATTCTTCAGTCATCGATAAACAATTTGTTGGACAATACTCAACACAGTTACCACAAAATATACAAATTCCGAAATCAATACTGTAATTAAGTAATCGTTTTTTTCGAATATCAGTTTCAAATTTCCAATCAACAACAGGCAGATCTATAGGACATACACGAACACATACTTCACAAGCAATACATTTATCAAATTCGAAATGGATTCGGCCGCGGAAACGCTCCAATGTGATTAATTTTTCATAAGGATATTGAATAGTTACAGGCAAACGATTTGCGTGGGATAAGGTAATCATGAAACTTTGACCAATGTACCTTGCTGCTCGTACTGTTTGTTGACCATAATTCATGAACCCAGTTACCATAGGGAACATATCAGGAATCTATATGAATAGTTTTATCTTCGTTTCTTTCTCTTGTTTGAACTTGAACCAAGTCTATTATATTCGTTTGTTATTTACAGTGAAAAAAGTTGAAAAGAGGTTGTTAATAATAGATTACCGAGAGAAATTGGTAAAAGAAATTTCCATCCAAGATTTAAAAGTTGGTCCATTCTTAACCTAGGTAAAGTCCATCTTGTTGTGATAGAAATAAACAAGAACAAATAAGTTTTAGCTAATGTAATAAAGATACCAATTGTAGTTCCAAAAATTTCATCCACTTTATTTATTTCAAATAGCTCAGGAACAAATATGTATGGAATGGAAATATTCCAACCACCCAAGTAAAGAACCGTTACAAATAACGAAGAAAGTAATAGATTTAGATAGGAAGCAACATAAAATAAACCAAATTTCATACCCGAATATTCGGTTTGATAACCTGCTACTAATTCTTCCTCCGCTTCTGGTAAATCAAAGGGTAATCTCTCGCATTCGGCTAGGGCAGAAATTAGAAAAACGATAAATCCTATAGGCTGACGCCACAAATTCCATCCCCAAAAACCATATTTTGACTGCGCCTCAACTATATCAACTGTACTTGAACTGTTAGATAATCATAGTCGGTGATAACATCACTGTTCCCACCGCTATTCCAGAACCGTACATGAGGTTTTCGCCTCATACGGCTCCTCGTGGGTCAAAAAGAAATCTAAGGACCAGATCAGTATTATTTACTATTTAGCTTGCTATGGTTGTAGAATAGAAAGAGTCAAAATCTATTTGAGGGTCCAAAATTATACCAATGGAATTCCGTCTGCTATACTCTAAAATAATAATAAATAAAGGCGCTTCCGAATTGATCTCACCCGTTAATAATTTGACTTTGTTGAGTAATAACTTAATCTTTAAATAAAAAACTCCTTGCAGAAATATCAATAAATAGTTTATTTCAACCCATCATTTTCGATTACGAAAAGGAATTAGACGCTCCATTAGCTAATGAATCATGAGACAAATTATATCTCTCTAAATCTATGCTAAATATATGAAAAAGACGGAATAAAAAAGATTTCTTTTTCTCTTGTTTGTTTTTCGTTCCTATTCTTCTTTCTTATAAAACCGATATAAGAGAAGGGGGCTAAAACTAAAATAAAAAATAAAGGATTATTTCGTTCCTGATAGTCATTGCTTTAATGGGTGGATAGGAGCATACTCTGGATCGGAATCGCGGGAAGTACTGCCTTATCATTTCTACCAATTTAAAGCCCCAATTAGTATTCTTGTTATGTTATGCAGAAATATCTTTTTAGAAAATTTCCATAATCTCCATTACCAATCCTTTGTGCATTTTTGTGTTCCTAATCATCCACTCATTTTTTTGTTCAATCGCCCGTTTCGTTTGATAATACATGTATGGTAGGTAATTCATACAAAGGATAGTGAAAAGGCCATACGGTTGATCTTTTGATTTTGAGCCCGCTTCAAGTTGGGTTGTCTAAAAAACCAGTCTTGGGGTAAAGGACCTCTTCCGCTTATGTTTATTTCCACTTAACTCTTGTCTTGTACATAGGAAATGAGACTCTATTTTTTTTACTGCAAATTGATAAGCTGCTTTCTTTCACTCATATATAACTATCTAATTTACTTTATCAACCAAAAGGATAATAAATAATATCTATTCAATTCGTTCAACTTGTTTTCTAGAGCGAAAGAAAAGAATGAATAGGGAAAAGAAAGAAAAGTTTGTATTTCAACGAATCGCACGTAGAGATATTGATAAAACACATAAAGTTAATGGTATTTCATAACTAATCGATTGAGCAGCAGCTCGTAAACCACCTAAAAAGGAATATTTATTATTTGATCCGTATCCTGACATAAGAAGGCCAACAGGGGCAATACTTGAAATGGCAATCCATAAAAAAATACCGATATTGAGATCAGCTAAAACAAGTTGATAGCTAAAAGGAATTACTAAAAAACTTAGTAAAATTGATATGACTGCTATAGATGGTCCAATACTGAATAAACGGGTATTTCCTCTAGCTGGAAAAAGATTCTCTTTGAAAAGCAGTTTTGTCCCATCTGCTAAAGCTTGAAGAATTCCCAAAGGACCGGCGTATTCAGGCCCAATACGTTGTTGTATTCCTGCGGATATCTTTCTTTCTAACCATACAATTACCAGTACGCCTATTGTGATCCCCAATACAAGAGTCAAAATAGGGACAAAGATCCATACGATTCCATAGACCTCTTTGAAAAATTCCAATCTGGAAAAAGAATGAATATCTTGTACTTCTATTTCTGTTGTATAAACTCTCATTTCAACGATCAACTTCTCCCATAATGATATCTATGCTACCTAGTATCGTCATAATATCAGCCAATTTCATTCCTTTAACTAACTGAGGAAGAATTTGCAAATTGATAAAACCCGGCGGGCGAATTTTCCATCTCCAAGGAAAACAACTTTTGTCCCCTATTAGAAAAATTCCCAATTCTCCCTTTGGGGCTTCAACTCTCACATAAAGTTCTTGCTTCGGCAATTCAAATGTGGGAGAAGGTTTTTTACTAATGAATCGATATTCAAAATCATTCCATTCTGGATCCCTTTCTCTATCAAAGCATCGGATTTCTAAATTCTCATAGGGACCCCCTGGAATTCCTTCCAGGGCCTGTTGAATTATTTTTATGGATTCCGTCATTTCACTGATTCGGACTAAATAACGAGCTAATGAGTCTCCTTCTTTTTGCCACTGGATTTCCCAATCAAATTCGTCGTAACACTCATAATGATCAACTTTACGAAGATCCCATTGTATTCCAGATGCTCGTAGCATCGGTCCGGATAAACCCCAATTTATTGCTTCTTCTCCACTAATAATGCCTACTCCTTCAACTCGTTCTAAAAAAATGGGATTTCGCGTAATAAGCTTTTGATATTCAACAACTCCTGTTAAAAAATAATCGCAGAAATCCAAACATTTATCTATCCAGCCATAAGGCAGATCGGCTGCTATTCCTCCGATACGAAAATAATTATGCATCATTCTCATCCCGGTCGCAGCTTCGAATAGATCATATACTAATTCTCTTTCTCGGAAAATATAGAAAAAAGGGGTCTGTGCGCCAATATCCGCCATAAAAGGTCCAAGCCATAACAGATGAGAAGCTAGACGACTTAACTCCAACATAATGACTCTGATATAGCTCGCTCTTTTAGGCACTTGAATATTTCCCAATTGTTCTGGTCCATTTACGGTTATTGCTTCTGTGAACATAGTAGCTAAATAATCCCAACGTGTTACATAAGGTAAAAATTGTATAATTGTTCGGTTTTCCGCAATTTTTTCCATTCCTCTGTGTAAATAACCTAATATTGGTTCGCAGTCAACAACATTTTCACCGTCTAGGGTAACGATGAGACGAAGAACACCGTGCATTGATGGGTGGTGAGGTCCCATATTGACTATCATAAAGTCTGTTTCTGTAGCTGGTCTATTCATAAGTTTTTCCTCGATTCATTCTTACATGAATTGCTGAAAACGAAAAGAAGTTTATCAAAATTCTCAAGATCCAATAAATGAAAAAACTAAGTCAAAATTTTCAAATTAATGATTTTTTGACTCCCGAATATCCAACTCACTAATTAATTCTTTATAGCGTACTCGATTTTTCTTTGATAAGTAAGACAGCAGCCGTTGACGTTTTCCCAGAATTTTTCGTAGACCTCTCTGAGATGAATAGTCTTTTCTGTGCAATTCAAAATGGGAAGTAAGTCTTCGTATCTTATTGGTGAAACAGATTATTTGAAATTCAACAGACCCCCGCTTTTCTTCTTTTTTTTCTTGAAAAATAACTGAGATGAATGAATTTTTTACCATAAAACTAAATCTTATCCCCTTTTATAATTTATAATTTTTTGATGTGAATTTTATTGATTAGTAATAATAATATTAGTCATTTTGATATACAGAAGGACCTTAAGTTCATTATAAACTTCCTACTTTTTTTATAAAAAAAATGAATGAACAAAATCTTCTTATCTTTTTTTTGTATTCCTATACAAATAAAATAAGAAGATTTTATTCATTCATTTATAGATCTAATTGAGAATATGTATGTCATTAAATTAGTATCCTCTTTCAAGATGGAATGTAAGACAATCCTCGCGTCTATCTATTTGTTTTCATATAGCCGACATATTACCTAATAATATATGTATATATGGCAAAATTAATGTAAATGGACTTGTAACTACCAAATTGTCAACCGTGGTGGATACATATGTATCCTGAGGATACTGAAACGACTGCCATTATTAGTATTAAACCAATATCGATTCATACAAGCTAAATCTTCTAGTCGATAATTGGGCCAAAGAAAGAACTTCATTTTAATTAGTTTCTTTTTCTCGATACCGAGATATTTGCCTCTATTTAAAACTTGACCACAGTTTTTTACCTGATTGCAAAATACTGGATTTCTATGTAGATCATTTATCTCGCTTTTTTTTAAAAAATATAGAATTCGCAATTCTCTACGGCCTTTAGGGGATAAAATAGTTTCAGGAACAAAGAAATCATAATGATTTTTGTCTCTATTTTTAGTCATTTTTTGATGTCTTAAAATGGATTCATCAATTTGATTCTTATCAACATATTCTAGATATTGTGGATTCCTTTGGTATTTATTCTTATGAACCAAAAAAATACCTATGGTTTGATATAGAATCAATTGTCCATCGTTTTTTATAGACAGATAAGCCGGTTCGAGAATCAATACCCCGCCTGTACTTAATTCTTTAAGAGTGCGCCTATTTATAGTCCAAATATCCACAGTCAGTGCTCCCCGTTTAAGATAGGATATAGCAACGTTCTTTGGATTTCTCAATCTAATCAGGAAACAATAGACTTTAATATTATCGATCATTTTTTTATTTACCCTTTCCCTCCTAAATTGAAAATGCAAATACCCTTGTAGGAAGTAATAAAGCTCCATGACTTCGGGGCTCGTGTCGGGCTTTTTTTTTCTACGTTTTTTTTTGTCTGATCTACCTCCATTTTCATCTGATAGAGGATCCCCTTCCCCTTGGTCTAGAAGATCTTTTTCTTCTTGATTTCCATTCTCGAATCTAAGAATTCTTTTTTCATTTGATTCTATCAAAGGGTTCCTTTCAGTAATGTTTTGATTAATGCTTTCATTTCCATTAAAGTTGGAAAGAAGTAATTTTATTGGTATGATCCCCGGTTTAATCTTATATGCATTATATAGTGGCACAAATTCTGGGAAGAACCAAAGTTCTAGTTCTGGATTCAATATAAGACGATTTACTATTTCTTCATTCATTCCCATCCAATCAAAGAAGGGTCTTTTTTTTTTGAATCGGTTGATTTTTTGATTTTTAGAAATTGATAAATAAAAAGGACCTCTCTTAATTTTTTGATTCTTGGTGCCGGTATTGAGCCAGTAATAAAGCTCGACCTTATTATTTCTAAGGCAAAAATCAATCTTACAAAATTTTCTATCTGGAAATTTCTCCTCAGCCATAATATCATTTTCTCCTAGATAATTAGAAATAGGTAGCCCACCTGACATATCAAAAAATTTGCGTCTATCTATCTTGTAATTATCAAAAATCTCTTCTTTACTATTTATTTGTAATGGTGATCTATAAATATATGAGTCTTTCTTCTCTTCATAATTAATAGATTTATATGAGAAAAAATCATGTCTATGATGTTTTTTAAAATTAGATGATTTTTGATATTCTTGATTCAGTAATGAATCAGGTTCGAAATCATTTTGTTTTTCATCATGAATGAATCTTTCTTTTTCATATGAGTCCCATTTGTTAAAATCGTTTTTTTGAGTCATACAGTGTTGATTGACTTTATTTCGCCATTTTTCTGGTACTAATTTAAGCCAGCTAATCTGAGATAAATCATATTGATAATGCCCCCTTAACCAGTTTTTCCATTGATTCCTTTCAGAATGCCAAAAGTCTTTATGTCTCAATCCAGAATGAAATATTCCCTCTTTCCGAAAAAAATCCTTTATTTCATTTTTAAGAAAAAGAGATGTTTCATGATATTGAAGGATAGGCTTGAATTTATAGAAGTTAATAACTCGAGTTTGCGATATTTTGTAAAATACATATGCTTGCGAGAAGGAGTTAGAAAAAGTGGTTGAATTCGTATTTTGAATATTATCAAGGGAATTTTTTTTAGTTAAAATAAAGTGAATTTTTTTTTGATTTCTTTTCTTAATTCTTTTTTCAGTTTCTTTCTTATTGGAAATGGATTTTTCGATAATTTTTTTTCTTGATTCAATAAAAAGTTGTGCATTGGTTCTTGCAATATTAATGATACATAGAAAAAAATCTATGTATATTTTTTCCATGAAAAATTTGATAAAAAAAGAAAATTTACGGATTAATCGAGTATTTCTTCTTTTTAATATTTGAGAAAATCTTTTTAATGATTCTAATTTTTTATTAGAATGAATATTTTTTTCTTGAGTTAGAAATCCATTTTTCTTCTCATTTAGAATTCTTTCTAGTTTATTGTTGATTGTGCTTGTTCTCTCAGTCAGATCTTTCATTTTTTTTTCTGTCGGTGAAAAATTTGTGCATTCTGTATATCGAATTTGAATAGGTGATTCACGAATCATCTGATTATTCATTATAGAATCGCCGGTTTTAGTTTCACCCAATTCGTAGTTTTTGATGCTCCATTTTTTGATTATTTCTTTTGATACCTTTCGAAGAAATTTTGCTCGTTCTTTAAAAACATTAAAAACTATAAAAGACTTGTTTTTTAATAATTTTTTCACTTTTTTTTTCAGTTCTTTAAAAATAGGTCCAAAAAACGAGGGCCCTTTTCGTTTTCGAGGGATACCGAAAGGACGGTCAGTTTCCAGTCCAGCAACTGTTAAAAAACAAAAATCATTTTTTTGCGCTTTCTGTGTTTTCGAGGGTTTTAACTTAGATCGGTGCCAAGGTTTCAGGTAAAAAGGAAATAAGATTTTTATCTGCATACCGTCTGTTAACCAGTTTTTTGGAAATTCTTTCTCGGATAATTCAACACCATTATAAGTGCATTTAATATGTATTTCTCGATTCCAATCCTTGAAGTCTTCGGACCATTCGGGAACTTGAAATAATAAAATACGCGCAATATTCTTAGCTATTATTAATGAAGGTAATCGAATATATTTTCGAAAAATTGATTGGCCTACTAAGAAAAAACCTCTTACTGCTTGAGCATATGAAATGTTATCCCAAGTTTCTGCTATTTCTAGTCGTAGTCTTTCTGCGTCTTGGTATTTTTCAACTTTTTTTCTTTCTTTTGTATAATCAGAGATTTGTAATTCTTTGCTTTTTTTACCCATCAAATTTTGAAAAATTTCTTTCATCCGTCCGAAAATATCAAAAGACAAAAGGCGAATATCAGAAGCCAAAAGGCGTCTGTCTAGTATGGCCAAAAGATAAAAAAGGGGTCTGCCCATTTTGCCAAACAAAGCCAAAAGGCGTCTGTCTATTCTGTCCACAAAAAGAGGGGAATGTGGCTTTGGTTGATAGAGTTGGTAAATAACCATTTTACGCCTTTGGGCACGCATAGAACCTTTTATTATACTTCGACGAAAATCCGAATATGGTAAATAACGTATCCAAATCATTTCGCCTAATGGATCAGGCTCATTAAGATCTTCGCTATCATCAAAAATCACCAGAAACTTGTATTTTCTTAAACGAATTTGAGAATCCGTTTCTACCTTGTCCTCGTGGTTTTCGGCTTCATCTAGTTGCAAATCATCGAGTAGTATGTATGACCATCGAGGGACCTTTTTACTTATTTCCTTTATTTCAATAGATCTTTTTCTACTTCTTTGATCATTGGATTTAGTTATAACTACATTGAAGAACCATTTTACAATTTTTTTGACTGGGTCTTCTGAATGAATAGTTTGATATCGAA